CTTAAATAGATATTGAAAGAGTAAATATTCGCCGGCGAAATTTTTTTATTTAAAAAAAACGAAAAAGTAAAAAAAAAAAAGGATTTGTTAGAATATTCTAACTATAACAAAAAGTACATTCGAGATAATGATATTATGTTATTGTTACATAAATAGAAATCAAATTCATCGTGGATTCCATTTGGAAAAAGACATACACAACTTTAGAAGAGATCAGCTAAAATTTCCAAAAAATACTATGATTAATAGACTTAATCATTAACTACATATATATATTAATATAAGCTTTTTTATTCGCGAGGAGCTGGATGAGAAGAAATTCTCACGTTCAGTTCTGTAGTAGAGGTGGAATTTATATTTTATAAAAAATCCATCAACTATAACCCAAAAAGAACCAGATTTCGTAAACAACATCGAGGAAGACTAAAAGGAATATCTTCTCGTGGGAATCGTATTTGTTTTGGCAGATATGCTCTTCAAACCCTTGAACCCGCTTGGATCACATCTAGACAAATAGAAGCAGGGCGACGAGCAATGACACGAAATGTACGACGTGGTGGAAAAATTTGGGTACGTATATTTCCCGACAAACCAGTTACAGTAAGACCCGCGGAAACGCGTATGGGTTCTGGGAAAGGATCCCCAGAGTATTGGGTAGCTGTGGTTAAACCAGGGAAAATCCTTTATGAAATGGGTGGTGTCCCCGAAAATATAGCCAGAAAAGCTATTTCAATAGCGGCATCAAAAATGCCTATAAAAACACAATTCATTATTTCTGAATAGGAATATAGAATGAAAAAGAGAAATAAAATGAAAATTTAAGGATAAAACAATTAGAAGCTTTTTTTGACAAACAATATTTTTTTACTTCGTCCTTTGCATTAAAAGAAGAGATACAAAAAAATGATATGATTCAACCACAAACCTATTTGAATGTAGCAGACAACAGCGGGGCTAGAGAATTGATGTGTATTCGAATAATAGGAGCTAGTAATCGACGATATGCTCATATTGGTGACGTTATTGTTGCTGTAATCAAGGAAGCAATACCAAATACTCCTCTAGAAAGATCAGAAGTGATCAGAGCTGTAATTGTACGTACTTGTAAAGAACTCAAACGTAACAATGGGACGATAATACGATATGATGACAATGCCGCAGTTGTCATTGATCAAGAAGGAAATCCAAAAGGAACTCGAGTTTTTGGGGCGATACCACGGGAATTGAGACAATTAAACTTTACTAAAATCGTTTCATTAGCTCCTGAGGTATTATAAGACCTAAATATGGATAGTTAGTATAGGATTAAAAGTTTTTAAATAAAATTAAATAAATAAATAATAGATTGTGTATCACGCATATACCCTGAATAAAAAAATATTAATAATTTCATTCATAGATTAATATATAATTCGTATATATCTATATATAAATAAAAGACAAAAAAACATGTTGATTATATCAAAATTATAGAACAAACAATTAAGGAATTTTAACTTATCATGGGGAAAGACACTATTGCTGATATAATAACCTCTATACGAAATGCTGACATGAATAGAAAAGGAACGGTCCGAGTAGGATCGACTAACATTACCGAAAGCATTGTGAAAATACTTTTACGAGAGGGTTTTATCGAAAACGTAAGGAAACATCGCGAAAACAACCAATATTTTTTTATTTTAACCCTAAGACATAGACGAAATAAGAAAGAATCCTATAAAAATCTTTTAAATTTAAAAAGAATAAGTCGACCGGGTCTACGAATCTATTCTAACTCTCAACGAATTCCACGAATTTTAGGCGGAATAGGAATTGTAATCCTTTCGACTTCTCAAGGTATAATGACAGACCGAGAGGCTCGACTAAAAAGAATCGGCGGAGAAATTTTGTGTTATATATGGTAATCCTTATAATTGGATATTCAGAACTTATCATTTGTGAAAAAAGAAGGGGTTGTGTAATACCACCCCTGCAAAAAAAGTTTAGAATTTTTTACCTCAAATTAAAAAAAAAAAAAAAGAAATTAATGATTAATTAAAGTTTTCTTTCTTAATCACTTCCACACAGCATGGTTCGAATTTGTTTAGATACTCAATATTTGTTTAATTTTAGGTCATGCTTCTGAAAGGATTCGACTAGAGGTATACCTGTAGGAGAAAAAGAGAAAAGTTTTAGTAAGTTTTTAGGTATACGTTAATAAGGGGACAGCTATTTTCTAGACTCCATATTCAAACGAGTAAGTGGTTTTGTCAATTTCAACATTCCTGTGACGAAGATACAATTCAAGATTCAAAAATATCAAGAAACCTTTTTTTTTCGTCAAACAATAAGTATATTCAGAGAATTAAGGAACAACAACTATGAAAATAAGGGCTTCCGTTCGTAAAATTTGTGAAAAGTGTCGACTAATCCGTAGGAGGGGACGAATTATAGTAATTTGTTCCAACCCGAGGCATAAACAAAGACAAGGATAATCTTACTAAAGGAAATAAAAGAA